CAGTAATTAAACCTTCATGAATCCATTTTTGTTCTTTCATTCCAGGTAAAGCCTCCTTGAAGTATCAACTAATGGAGGAGGAACGATATTAGACAACTCGTCCCTTTTCTTTTTTTTAGAAATAGGAAGAAGTTTCGGATCCAATTTGGATATTAAAAGGATTACCATATATAACACAAAATTTCTCCGCCGATTCCTTCGAGTCGAGCCTCTCGGTCTGTCATTATACCTCGAGAAGTAGAAAGAATTACAATCCCCATCCCACCTAAAATTCTAGGAATTCGTTGAGAGTTAGAATAGATTCGTAGACCGGGTCGACTGATCCGTTTTAAATTTAAAAAATTTCTATAGAGTCTTTTCCTATTCCTTCTATGCCGCAGGTTTAAAACCAAAAAAGATTTGTTTTTTTCTCGATGTTTTCTAACGTTTTCAATAAAACCTTCTCGGAAAAGTATTTTAACAATATTTTCGGTAATATTAGTAGATGCGATGCGAACCACTCTTTTTCTATCCATATCAGCATTTCGTATAGAGGTTATTATCTCAGCAATAGTGTCCCTACCCATGGTGAACTAAAATTATGGGTGCCCCAAAATTGGATATAATCAACATGTTTTTCTTTTTTTTTTTTTTACTTATTTGTTTTATGAATATGAATTATTAAAGGTATATGCGTGAGACACAATCTACTAATTAATCTAGTTCTTAATCTATTTCTTTCAAATACCCACTATAAACATATAAGTGATCTCACTTTATAATACCTCGGGAGCTAATGAAACTATTTTAGTAAAATTTAATTGTCTCAATTCCCGGGGGATCGCACCAAAAATTCTAGTTCCTTTTGGATTTCCTTCTTGATCAATCACAACTGCAGCATTGTCATCATATCGTATTATCATACCGCTGTCACGTTTAAGTTCTTTACAGGTACGAACAATTACAGCTCTGACTACTTCTGATTTTTCTAGGGGCATATTTGGTACTGCTTCTTTGATCACAGCAACAATAACGTCACCAATATGAGCATATCGACGATTGCTAGCTCCTATGATTCGAATACACATCAATTCTCGAGCCCCGCTGTTATCTGCTACATTTAAATGGGTCTGAGGTTGAATCATATCAATTTTTTAGTCTATTCTTCCAATGCAAAGGATGAAGAAAAAAAAAGGAATATTTTTTGTCCAAAAAAAGAAACTTTCATCCCCAAGATTCATTTCTGTTGGTTCTACATTTTTATCCTGAAATAATGAATTGAGTTCGTATAGGCATTTTGGATGCTGCTATTGAAATAGCCCTTCTAGCTATATTTTCGGTTACTCCACCCATTTCGTATAGTATTCGACCTGGTTTAACAACAGCTACCCAATATTCAGGGGATCCCTTTCCCGAACCCATACGTGTTTCAGCGGGTCTTACTGTAACCGGTTTGTCTGGAAATATACGGACCCATATTTTTCCACCACGGCGTGCATTTCGTGTCATTGCTCGTCGACCTGCTTCGATTTGTCTAGATGTGATCCAAGCAGGTTCAAGTGCCTGAAGAGCATATTTACCGAAACAAATATGATTACCTCGATAAGATATTCCCTTCATTCTTCCTCTATGTTGTTTACGGAATCTAGTTCTTTTGGGGTTATAGTTGATGGTTGTTTCACAATTCCATCTCTACTACAGAACCGGACGTGAGAGTTTCTTCTCATCCAGCTCCTCACGAATAAAAGGATTAAAAACATTTAATTGAAATGATTAATATTTTTTGTAAAAAATCGTTTTTTTTTTTAGAACGTTCTAAAAAATCTTTATTTTGTTTTGTCCTTTATCCAAGTTTAGCAACTAAAAAAAAAAGTTTTCGCGGGCGAATATTTACTCTTTCAATCTCTATTTCATTTGTAGGGCTCGTTCGTGACTTCTCCCAATAGATGAATTAATCTCTGGTTCATTTCGCCATCCCGACTAGTGAATCATTAAGATTCATTTTTTCAATAAAATCTTTTGCATGCACAGGTTCCATCGTTCCCATCGCTTCGTACTTAATGATTAGGTCCGAATTCTACAATGGAGCTCATAATCCAATTTGTTCCTGAGTCAATCTTCTTAGTCTTTATTGGCTCCAAGCTCTTTATTTTTTTCTTGATTCATTTAATATTTAATTATGGATGAATCAATTAGTATTGATGCTTTATTACACTGTCTTTTATGAGATGACTCGTAGACCTTACATATTGGAATTCTATATCATTGATATTCTTTTTCTCTCTTTCTCTCATCCTTCCATTTATCCACACCTTATACTTCTTTCATTTTGTTTTACAACTTCTAATTAAATTAAAGTTTATGCAAAAAAAATTTCAGTTGCTACAAAGATATGACTGATTTATCATATCTTGACTGGTTCTTTATATCCAGATAATACGAAGTGATGAGTTGGTTATTAGTTCATACTATGGGGCTGGTCCTTTTTTAATCCTAACCCTAAAAAACCAACGAGTCACAC